CTGTAGAAGACTTCTTCCGAATGGCATAATTGTCCGACAGTTCCTCGATCTTCAAAGAAGACTGACTCCTCCTGCTCCTTTAGGATAGGATCGTCGTTGGTCCTTCTTTCACTAATGATCTCACCATTTTCTAGTAGTTTCGCGCGAACGCGCGAGGGACTATCCTTTCTATCGCTTGCGCTTGCTTTTCACTCTCAAAACAACGGTCTCTCTCTTCTATAAAGCGAAGCAAAGCGCATGGCGCTGAAGTGAAGAAAGCTCAATAAACACACACGAACACGATGCAGGGCATAGCATAAATGAGACCGCTGATCATTTCATAAAACATATATGCTTGACCTTTCTCGATGCTTTTTTTGGGGGTGACTCACCAACCGACCCAGCAGTGATCGATGACAGAATGGTACGAACAAATCAAAGTCATTGGATTTGGTAGTTCTCCATTGACTTCTCTCTTTACCCCTTTTTTGCATATGTTCCTAAATGGGTGTGCACCTCCAGATGGGCAGGGGCCGGCCTCCCACTCTCTTATGCAGCATTTATTAGCTTAGCTGAGTTAGGCTTTTGCGTACCCAATTAAATTAGTACTCGTCCGTGCCACCTTGTGTAATGCATAAAACCAAATCGCTGACCGGTGGGGACTCTCCCATCAATGAATGAGGTGCTTTTTATGCACTTCCCAATTTTCTTGGTTGGTGGAGATCTCGACCTCTTGAATGAGAAGGAGTTGAATCACGCTCGCCCGAAGCAGAGTCAATATACTTCCCCCGGAGAGAGAGAGGTCCGCGTGCACATTGAATTCATAGGGGGCTTCAATCTCTCTTCAATTAGCCCAGGCACCTACGTAAAGCCCAACTTCTTCCGATGTCGATCACGGAAAGTGAAAGAACTCCATTACTAAATGGAGAGGATAAGTGCTATTCAAATGTCTAACCTACCGATTCCGGTGATACATTTAGGGCTAATATGCTATGCTTTATTCCTTTCATTTAGCGGTATATAGGACAGGTTCTTTTTGGCAATATGCCAAAAGCCTTGGAATGCCACCCGGCTCGAGCCATGATTCCCGGGCGCATGCATTTGAAGTTTAGAAAGAGCTTTGTAAGCCTGTGATGAAACTTCTATTGATAAAGAAAGAAGAAAGCTCAAGGAAAGAGTCAAGCCACAGCTTTCGTTCCTCAACCCGTGAATCGATGAAATGACAGAGTGGAAAGACTAGTTTCGGTCAAAGAAAGAGGTCGACGAAGCCAGAAGGCAAACCGGTGTAACTCCTAATGCCCTTGTTGCTTTAGTCAAAGAAGTGCCCTGCAGCGGATCGAGTTCCGTACCAGATAAAATTCATGGCACACCAGAAGAAGAAGGGCTGCTAAGCCAGATAGAAAGCCTTTTTACACCAAGACAGTAGCAAGTGCGGCTACTGGAACACGATAAGGCGATGGTACAACCGTGGAATAAAAGCTGTGCCTCGACAAGAAGCCTCGCATCTAGCATGTGGATTCCAATTCCAAAGCTGTGACATGTGGGTTCATGACCTGCTAAACGCCTATAGTTTACAAGTCTCGGGCTAAACCAGAATGAATCCAATCTGGGATAAAACTCCTTACACGGGGAAGTCCAAGCTGGGATTGGGGAATCAGAAAGAAGTCACAGTCCGGGTGGGAAACTCTTCGAGCGGATCAAGCTCTTCTTTTCTTCCTTTATTACGAGATCCGGAAGTAGAAAGAAGTTGTATCGGAAAGGTGGGTTAGTCGCCTAGTGACATCCTAAATCCAATTACTTCACTCCCTTTGAAAGCTGGGTCCTCTTCAGGGCGGGAAAAATCTAGAGTATAGAAAAAAAGGGGATAGCTTAGCAGGTAGGTACCACTACCAACTACCTTAACGAAGGAAAGCAACTCGACAACAAAGCCCTTATTGTAAGAGGATTACGGATATTCATACTTTCACGGCATAGCGGAAGAGGATCCTCCTTTACACGGAACGAGAGGATAGGATATTAGGATTGGGCTAATCGATCAATAGCAAATGACGCAAGGCAGTCAACTCTCATTGAAGATGATGAGCCAACAACAACTACTAGCTCCTCTATCGGTGGGAGTTATGGCTGATTACGATTTTAAATACATACTATTTAAGCTTTCCATTCAGATTTATAAGAAAGAAGAGAAGGAGAAGAGGAAGTACGACGAAAAAGGGTATGAAAAAGGTTGCTTGTAGCGATTGCGATTGCTTATTCGGTTGGCCTTTTGAAGAAGTCAGACATCGCCTGTGGGAGCTTGCTGATAGTGAGGAAGCCAGAAGATCTCTATCGGATTGCCTATTTGTCTATCTGTCTGGTGAAGAGAGAATGGAAGAGACTCTCAATAGGGCAAGCACCCAATACCTCGTCGAGTCCAAAGCTCCAGCTCAAGCAGTTCAATCCAATTGAATTGAGTACCTACGACTGTGGAATGCTTCTTTTATGTTCTTACAAGAGGAACTCAAAGTAAAAACTATACTTTGTCTTGCACAAAGACTTCAATCGTATAGAGATTTCCCGCTGTCTGTGTCGATACCAGAAACTACGACTGAAACCTACACCGCTAACGAAGGGTAAGTGATTGCCTACTTTCTATGTCCGGAGACGCTTACTGCACTCCTTCTTCTGTCAAGGCAGGCAGGCGGTTATCTTGATGTAGTCAAGGAGGTAGGCTTAGAGCCAGCAATAAAGCTAGAAAAGTCTACCGCGAGCGAGTAGTCTTTGCCGAAGCCAAAAAAGATGCTTATTTCATCTTTACTGAGACTTCATGCAACCCCGGGTGGGGCCGGGGTCCAACTTCTTTCTTGTTTTGTTTGTATTGGACTTGCCGACATATCCGAAACGTAAGTGAGTCGGACCTTGTCGTTCTGTCCATTTTTTGGAGTGAGAAAAGTAAGTTGATTCCGTTCCTGAGGTTCTTTCTTCGCAAGAGTCAATGCTACTAACGCAAGACTGGATTCAATACCTTAATGCCAGGCAAGCTCATCAATCCCGATTGCTAGCGAAGCGTCACTTCAACTAGTCCATTCTCGGAGGGAGGCCCCGCATGAGTAGAGGCGCGCGGGCAAGCATATAAAGTACCGAACAGCCCGAGGAGTAGGCTTCCCGATGTGGACTCTATTACTTAGGTTCGGAGGTTCATAGGTAAATATTTTCGTAGGAGGAGCCGTGCCTGTGATCCCGATCTCACTAAGTAGCCTCTTCTTGTAATGGTACACCGAATAGGGTATACCAAGACGAGTAAACTCATCATTATTAAAATGAAAGTCAACTGCCTACTCAAGCGTCTTACCTTCCTCAACTCACTCACCTACATTGCCTAGATCTCTTGCTTGCCTGCTGGCTTGCTTAATGGCTTTCCTTATCTTATTGGGATTTCTTTCCTATTGCTTGTCTTCCTGGTCAATTAAGCCCTCTTTCTTCTGTCCTATCTAAGGAATTTCCCATCACGTCTAGGTCAGCCCCGATAGAAGACATTTCTTCTAGTTAGCCCTCTTCTGCTCACCACCTTTGGTTTACTTGAAAGATTGGTGAAGGGACGACACAATTATCATGCATCCAACGCCGCCCAAGTAGAACATTTAGAACATTGTTTGATGTTTCCGCGTCAATGACATAAAGATAAAGGGGTATGGTATCCTCCCATTCCTCGATCTTTAATTCAAGTCGTACAATGCCCGGGGACCTCTGCCTACTTTGGTGAAATCCTTGGATAAGTAGATGGCTTGGGGCCAATCGATGAATAGCAATCCCGAGACCTTCCAGCATCCTCCGTAACATCTTCCAAGACTGCTACTTCTTCATCATCAGTAGCAGATTCTACTTTCTCCTAAACTCAGTCTTCTCTTTCTTATCGAAAGGTAATTATGTGAGCCATAGGCATGGGGCACAAAGACTAATAGTGAAACACTTCTTGCTTTGTAGCAGCTCTCTAACTGCACCGTAGACGACTTAACTATCTATAGCTTCAATCTACCCGCTTGACTACGAGCTTCTGGACGGGTTTTCACAAGAAGAGAATGACTTAAGTCGGGCTTTCTAAGTCAATATAAAAGGGAGTGAGCAGTGAAGTGATAAGGAGGGACCAGGAATCTCAGCCTTCCCCTGCTTCTCAATCATAGGTCATAGGATTGGCTTGCTACTTCTTAGGCTTCAGGTCTTTCAACTACCTTTAGTCCCCGATCTGTAAGGTCTTTATTTCGAGGAATGGTAAATGAAATCTTTCGTCGTAACTAAATATGACTTGTAGCTTTCCCGGTAACTACTATAGTTATAATATATATATAGAATCATCTTTCCTTCGGATCGAAATGCTCTTGTCCTCAAGATCTGCTGAAGGAAGGCCTTTGGCTGGTCTAGATCTAAAAGAGTCAGACTTAGACTAATAAGAAGCCGCTAGAAGAGGAAGGAGTTGCAACTGCAGGAGATAGTTAGTAATTTAGTGTTCTCTCATACAGGCTCGAAGAAAGATCTAGTCCCGCTTGGTTTACAGTCCTTCCTTGAGAGATGTAAGTAGTTGACTTTAAAGACACGAAGTCTGGAGATTGAGTTAAACGCCCTCCTTCCTCAGAGAAGGTAGGCTTGTAATAATAGCTCGAAGCAAGTAGAGACTTTCCTTTCCCGGAGCAAAGCAGTAGAATAAAAGATGTTTCCCTAGGCTTCCTGCCTATTGAAGACACAAAGGCTGCTGGCGGAGCCCGAGAGAACTCTAACTATTAAGTTAAATAAGTTAAAAGTTAGAAGCCCTCAATTCTGATGAATGAGATGGAGGAGACCCCTATCAAAAATATAGTCTTTCAGGAACAAAGAACAAGCCCAAAACTAAAACAACAAACAAGCCTCGGCATTTTGGCAACTTATCCCTCACGGGTAATCACCTCTGGGACTCTTCCTTTTTCCGAAAAAATGCAATATTCCTAATTTACGGGGATAACTCATTCTAGTGCTGTTGCCTTTAGGCCTAACAGGCAGTATAGCAAAGGTAGGCCTGTGAAGTAGTTAGAAAGGAAGTCCGGAAGAAATAGTTGCTTTAGGAGAAAGATCGGAGAAAACTGCGTAGTTAGTTTGATGTTGTGATGCTACCGCTCTTAGATGGAGATGCTGCCAAGCAGAAAGTCTTATACGTTACGTTCTTGACCAATACCCAGAAGAGAAATCCTGCACTAGGAACGAAGATGCTATTGAGTCTGCAGTTGAACTATTGATATTTCTAGATTGGGTGAATGTTCTCGCCTATTAACTGCCAATTGATTCTCCACATTCTGACCATAAAAGAGTGGGCCGAAGAGGCCCTAATCCACCTAAGATTCAGTTTAAAGCTTTTTTGAAGAAAGGGCCTAGTGCCTAAGATTCCGTGTTACACGCCCTGCAGCCTACGAGTCGAAGCAAAACCAATGCCCTTATATGATCCGGCAAGTCTGCTAGTTAGTTAGAAAGTCTAGTCCGGCAGGAGCAGCAAATCAGTCATAGGAAGAAGCCAAAGCGGAAATATGAAATGATAGCTTTCGACTCCGCTGGATCTCGTATTGATTTATTCCAAGTCTAAATAACGTATATTAGAGGCGTCGATTCAATGGAAGTCTAATCCGCTACTTCTTCTGCTAAGCTAGGCAAAGGAGTAAGAATAATGAAAGGAGGAGAAAAGTAATTCTACAAGCCGTGATGCTTTCATCTTTCTTAGTCTTTACACGACCTTACCTAGGAAAGGTTATTGAAAGCTAGGAGTCAGTTTGATATTCTAATAATCCCATCCCGATCTGCTGTGATTGAGTATAATGCATTGGCAAAGGCAGCTAGGTAAGAATAGCGCTTGAAGAGCTATAGACGTTATAGTCTAGCCTACATGGTAGGATTAAGTGTTAGGCGGAAATCTCATATTCACAAAGAGTTGGGTCTCTTCCCTGAACAGACTGAGTTCAAGAAGTGAGATAATTTCCCGCCGGCCCTCTTTTTTTTTGAGGTCGAGACCAAGCAGGGGAAAGTGCCTTCTTATCTTGAGTAGTGGGGAAAAAGCTTACATTTGTTGAATTAGGGGCCTCTTGAACAGCCATTCACTTTCACTGGCTTATCCGCCCTTCTAACGGAAGAATCTCCTGGCCTTACTGGCATGACTGGAATTTAACTATCTGTCTGCACCTTAGTTTGGTACATGTGGACTATTCAATTATAACTGACCTGACATTTCGATCAAAGTTTCCTATAGTATGATCCTAGGTGAACCCCTTTTTTACTAAAAAGAGGAAAGAGCGCTCAAGCATAATCTAACTTTCGCTAAACGAGAGCTCCTATGCTATGTTCGGCTCTGTTCTTATTCTTGTTATCTTCCTTTTTTCTTTTTCACTTTCCTTCCACCAGATTGAAACTTACCTCTGACAATCCTATCCTTAAGAAGGCTGTTAGAGGAACGACAAGATAGCAAGCGATATCGCTGTTCATAGTGAACAATCTATGCTTCTATATCAACCTAGCCTGGAATTATTGCAGTGACTCTGTTCCGGTTCTATATGCCAGATCTCTCTATCTGCTTGGTTCATTGTAAAAGCCTTTCCGAGTGAACTTCGCACAGGCTAAGCAGCCTGTTTTTTCGCTCTGTCTTTTTCCTTGGCGAATACAGGCTTACCCGAGACTCGCCGCTAATGCCAGGTGATTAGAGATGTCCACTCTTTCTTGGAGAGAGAGATGTAAACTTCTTAAATAAAGTCAATAGAAGTTATTACATAAACCATATTAGCTACAGGAACAGGAAATACAAAAGCACCATTTCTCTTAGCAACGTCAAACACTTTCAAAAATCTTAATCTTACACGGGCGGCACTCTATTCAAAATTAGTCAAGAAAGGAATTTTTAGACAGAAAGAAGAGAAGGCTTAAACGAGTGAAAAAATAAGGATAAGAATAAATGTCACGTATGACGATGCCGAAGGAGCTCTTGAAAGAGCCCACCTCGAATACTAAAGAAAGGAGTGGCATGACAGGCAGCAAAAGGATGAGGAGGCAGGGGACAAAGAAAGTTAAATAAAAAATCATATACCTTGCTTACGGCACGTCAGAGCCAGCTCAAGAGCTAACTCAGATAAGCTACCTTTTCAAAAATACTAGTCAACAAAGGCAACTCACCAGAAGAGCGCTTCACTACTTTATGGGATCTTGGACAAGAAGCATCTGTATTATTCTCTCGTAGATTCACTCTTCTGTGCGAATAAGGCTGTCTTGCTCACAGAAACAGGAAAGCAAACAAGCCACTCGCTTTCTTCCTATTACTTTTCACATTGTATTTCAGATCCTCCACCTATTGTGATCCAAAGTGCAGCCTATACGTTCAAGCCCGAGCTAGTCTTCTTATCATCTAGCTACTTTACAGTGTCCTTTCCTTCCTTTTGCGCACTCTTCTGTCTTTTTCCTATCTTCTCTCTTCAATTGCCGAGACCCATAGTTGCCCGCTACGCCCCTTTTGCAAGGCAGGTAAAACATCTTGCTTTTCACCCTATATTCAAAGGACTGAGCTGCCGAAACTGACCTACTGGGAATCTACTCGAACTTATAGGAAGGTAGGACCATTAGGACGGAGACATCGAGGCCAATAAGAAGATAAGAAGAGCAGCCAAAGGCACAAGGCTTGAAGACCACTCTTGCACAGAGCCTCTTACTCGCCAAGTGGATAGGCAGCAAGCACAACTGGATCTCCTCATCTACGATGCCTCGTTCATCAGCCAGCACCTTCAACAGCCAAGTCTTATCTTCGTCTCAGAACTCAAGCCCCTTCCCTTTACTCCATAGGGCCTTCTCCTATTCCCCTGAAGCCTATCTACTTTGGCTAATAATCTTCTATCTCTGGTCATTGGTCCAAGCCCGGTAAACAAATGCAAATTGAAAAGATTCTGCTAGAATTGGTAGCAGTAAAGGTAAACTGATACTAAACGATTTGGAGGCGCTTCCGATTGAGGAGTTGCGCAATACAGACTCTTGGGGGAAGATCGAATCAAGGTCGGGTCCCCACTAACGGAACAAACAAAGACCAATTTTCAATTGGTAGGGGAAGATGACATGTAAGGGTAAGGGGGCATCCTCGCAGAGCTGGTAGTAAGTCCTAGAAGAGGGGCTACCAGCTGAGAAAAGTAGCTAGATTCGTTACAGAGGCCAAGCCCACCGCGGGACCCGATCCGACCCCATAACCTAACCGCACCTCAAAGATAGAGGGAAGATCCATGTCACACTGAGAATCAGCCGCCACTAACTAGAGAAAGGAGCGTATGACTGCCAGCCACACTAGAACCTGTCGCCAAGAAAGGGAGAGAAGAAGCGCGTGATTCCCTGACCAAGCAAGGGGGGTTAGTTACGCCTAGAAGAAAGAAAATGCAAAATGAATATGCTTCGCCCGTTATCCCCAGGCTTTGCAATCCGTGTTTTCTTCTTTTTTTCGGTTTTCACCATGGTATATTTGTTGTCTCTTGTACTCGGCTATGATTTGAGTCTTATTTGGGTAAAACTACAATCCATGCTACTCGAAAGAGCGGTCCGCTGCCTATTTAGTAAACTTATGGGTTGGGAGATCTCCTTTTTTCTTGGTTGTGTCGTGAGTTCCGTAGTAGGTTTTAGCTTGCACATGATGGATTCCGCAGGAGGGCAACCAGCTCCCAATCCTGCTGCGGAGCAACCCTCCAACGTTCAAACAGGCGCATCGACCTCTGGCTCAGGATCAGGTGAGGGCGCGGGAGGAAGGGGCTTTAGGTGGACCGATTTGTTTGGAAACAGTTCCACTGGTAATTCCGAGACCGGCGAAAACTCGGTTGCAAGCATAAATCAACCAGCACCCCACTCCCCGGGTGATCGAGGTGGGCCCTTAATCCCAGAGGATCCCAATGAAAATCACTTAATGCCTGCTCAACTGCGTATGGAAGAGTTAGGACATCGCCTCTCACTCAACTCAATAAAAAAAGACTTAACTTCCAAGGAATGGGGAAGCATAGTCGCTGCCCAAATTAGTGTGGAGGAAAGAGTCGAAGCCACTTTAATTAACGATGGGTTTTATCCCAATGCTGTTCTAAACAAACGACACCAAATAAGAGGGTTTATGTTTTACCCGGGGGGAACAAGTCTCAGCGAAAAAACTTATCTAAGCTATGTCAGAAGTATAGACACCTCGGGGACTCACGCCTCTGTTCCATACAAGCGAGTAATCCAAGCCATAGAAAGGCATGATTTGGATTTGTCCGGCCCAGATTGAATCTCGTGTCAGAGAGGGAGAGTGGGGACTGCTACTAAGAACCTAACAGAACTTTTCATCTAATGAGAAGTAGAGAAAGACCAGTCCGGGGGACAAATCAATAGGAAATGTTACTTCTATTATGCCATTGGATGCGAACTATCGGGATTTTCCCATCATAGAATAAAGAGTATTGTGCGCTCTCACGAATGCGTGGATGGCGGCTCTGTTTTGGATACTCTAACCGATCCGGCAGTACGATCCACAAAATGCTATTCTCGGTATAGCGAACGCGTTCTGATTCACTTGGATACTGCGCTGAACAAACCACATCTTTCGTAGAGAGGTGGTAATGCCAAGATCTTCATCGATCGGAACTACGGCTGCCACTCCTACAGGATCGGGATACTTTGATTACGTATTCGTTGAAGTAGGATCGCTAGTGGGATAGTCCAGTGGTACTCCTTGCCTCTGTTGCGTTGCCCAAGAAAGCCTTTCAGGATCAAGAAAAGTGATCTAAAATGGACTTTCCATACCCATATGGGTAATCAGTCAAGAGGGGTCAAAAAGTATCGTTATAACGAAGATAGATGGCCGTAGAATGGATTTGTGCTTTCTTAGTTCATCCAATTATATTATGGACTAAGGTATACTCAAGAATGTCACTCTCACCTTCAAGTGCTCTGACATCAATCAATGGATTGTTTGTGTTTTACGGCTAAACCGGGAGATGCACAGATTCCTCAAGGCATTGTTTTTCTACGAGCAGTAAGAGTCTAAGAAAGGACAACTGCTATTGAATGCGCTGTTGTTGTTGAGTGAATAACCGGTCTTGTCGTATCAGCGTTCTCAATTGAATCGACTGAAACCTGGCTAAAAAGAGACTCCTTATCTATGTTACTCTTTCCTATCTTTGGCTTATGAGAGACTTCAGGTTTGGGAGAGACACTGTCTTGCCTTTGCCCGTGTTCCTATTAGACTTGAGGAAAGACTCGCTTGGACTAGAAAACCACTGGGGACTACTACTCTTAATGTTACCCCTACACTGATCCCATATATGATATGGCTCGGAATTAGCCTACGCCATCGAAAGATAAACTGGCTCTTACACAATAAAAGACAATAACGCTCCGTGGTAAACTCTTTCCCATCCAAGGAGGAAGAAGATTTATTGAATTCCCGAAAGGATCGAGACAGATTTATAGATTTTTCACATCTGGCACATCAGTCAGGTTGTGACTCAAATAACAAGGATCTCCAATCAGATAGAAAGTATGGCTTGAGGTATCCCTCTACTAGGGAATTGCCCTTAGGATTTGCCACATCCAAGGATGTATAAGGAATAGAAGAAGGTCGCACAGAGAAGGTTGGCTTAGAAGTCGCTGTTCGCTTCGGCCGAGGAGACTGCGTATACATCGATTCTTCACCCGAGGAAGATTCTTTCTCTGCTTAGAGGGTTTAGGATACAGAGGATAGACCTAAGATTCGTCGCTGACGTGAAAGAAAGAATCAATCCAACCTTGAGGGAAAGAAAGTAAAAGGACAAAGGAGAGGGAGAATAGAAGAATACAGCTATATCCCCGACCGGAGAAGTAGAGGAGTCAACCAAGGATTGGTTGGTCTTGCACAATAACTGATTCTAGCTATTCTTCTTCAATTTCAATAAGAGTTGGTGAGTGACTCTAAAATCAGAAGCTCCTGGGGGACCAACGATTCTTTCTTTCGACGCGAACTCACTCGCTTGAGGCGGACTCAATCACTCTTTTTGGTTGGAGGATCATTCGTTCTTCACTCTCTTGCTATTACCCGAAGGGAGCGCAGCAACCGAGGTGCATATTATCATATAGAAAGAGGCGAGGCGTAGCGATTCGTACTACCGGAAAAGTTTCGCTAACCGGCAGGCAATAGAATCAGCCGATAGGGGCAAGCAAGCGCAGCGAATCACATAAATAAGCCCCTACCCGCCAGCGCGCCGCGGATAGATAGGGCGTGCGAAGCGCGAAGGGGAAGGATAGAGCCCAACTCATTAATATCTGGAGGGAAGAATCCGAGGGTAGCCTGATGATTAAGGGACAGGGACACTGTCAACAGGGTATGGTTTTTTTTATCACCCCCGGATGACGCACACTGCTTTAAATAAAGCGCAGTGAATAATGCGCCAGACCGCCTAACCAGTTGAACCGTTCTCTTATAGAACGGGTAAGCCGCAAAAGAATGTTCCTTGCTTCCAGCTATCCTCATGAGTAATATTTGCTGCAATCAGTCTCGATAAGAAGCTCTCTTTTCCTTTAGTAAGTAGTAGAGGGAAGGAATTGATTTTCTTTCTTCCCTCAGCGAGTGGAGTTTCTTTCATATCTTATTATTCCTTTTGGTATGGTAAGGTGAAATTGCCTATTGTATTACGTCCGTGATGAGTCTTCGATTCGTTAGGAGTCTTTAAATGGGCAAGCTTATTTCCTGGAACACAAACAAGATTTTTCTTTTGGTTGTTCTTGTGGCGTCGTCTCTGGGCCTTACCATAATACCCTTTCTAACGGTGATGAGCTGGGTTCGCTACCCATATACGGATCATATACTCCTTTTTTGGCTCATTGTAGAGAGGGACAGGCCACCAGGTGGATTTTCTGGGTAGGCGTGCTCGGGAAAGACATACCCAAAATGGATATGCTCTTATCCCTAGGGATATATGCTGACCCTGGCTTCTTATCCCTAAAGGGGGGACCTATGGTATAGGGTATTTTGATAACGAGAGTAGCCAGAGGCTTATAAAGAAGGATATGAGACAAAGCCCGCTAGAGGAAAGAAGAAGGGGCAGGCATAACCCTAAGACTCCTCTTTCTTCTCCAGTGAAGTCACCTTATTTGTATAGGGGAGGTCTTAGATAGAACAACGAGAAAACAGTCTTAACCCGTAGGTAGGGTAGGACAGTTCAGTCCAGTCCTGATCAGTCCCTATCCTCCGTATATGAGATGAGAGCTGAAGACCGAGTAAAAGGGCTGGCTAGAATTTGCTCGTTAGCTCGTAAGATGCAAGCGGAGCCGCTTCGATTGGCTCAGACAGAAAGAACGAGTATAATGACTATAATAAAAAATAAATAGATTAGGCAGAGCCCTGTATTCCCATTTCCGCTTTTTCGCTTCGCTAAAAGTAGTCGGTCCCTCTCAATTACGGCAATTATTTATATCGATTGCATCGAGCCTCCCCTTTCTCCTATTCGCCCACCAATTAGAAAAATTGGAAGTGGGAGTCTTGAATGGTTCCAAGAGAGTGAATCGATGGGACTGTTCATTCTGCTTCCAACCTTGGATCTGGGATTTCGAGTCCTTCGGACTTCCGGTGAGATGCCAGCTGGGTTGAGAAGAGAACAGAAGGCAATGTATCCGAAGGACAGGCAGAAAGGTTGGATGCTATTTATTTCCATTCGACACTCGACTTATTAGTTGGAGAGGAGACAGACAAAGAGTGGGAGGAATGGCATTGAACTCTTTCAAATAGAAAGAGTGTATGCTCACTCACAGGTCAGGGACTAGTACAGCAAAACAGGGGTTCTCAATTCCCACAGAGCAAGTGGGAAATCAAAAGACCAGCGAACTACAGACTTTCCGTAACACTCCTGTATGGTCTTTACTGCTAAGGTTCCTTGCCTATCCCCTCGAAGCAGCTCTATGGCTCGCTTCAGGTATTACACTCGCTAGAGTTAAATCAAGCTTTTGATCACATTCAGCCGCTGGTGAAAGTACTAACTTCCCTTGAGACTGATATTGGTTTAGCAGTTCAATTCCCTAGTGATCTCTTATCATCTTTCATCTTAGAGCTTTCACATCGAGAAGGCGGGCGCCTACAAAGAAAGACAATCCGCCCAGCAACGAAACTACTTGAACTTGACGAAAGAAAGTCAACCTATCCCCGTCAGTCGCGCTACCTCTTTTTCAAATCATTAATTCCACTCTTCTTTCTCGATGGGAAGAATAGGGTTGGTGTGGCGTAGCCAAGTCAATGGACTTTCCTTTCTTGCTTGAATTAACTTCCTAAACCTCTTCCTGCTCATTGACTATTGGGATAACTTGAATATGACTATGTTAAGGTTTCAGATAACCGCCTCCCTTTAGTGATTTCATACCTGTTGAAGGACCCACCCACGAGGCAGTAACTATAAGGTAGGAGTGAATCCCCGGGGATTTGTAATAGGAGCAATTCCGTAGCTACCTTTCAACATATACTTTTTATTTAAAGTATATCAAATCCTACGCAATCCCAAACTCCTAACATGCCTTTTTAACGCATCTCTAGAAATGAGTTTGGTCAAAGGGTCAGCAACCATTTCATAGGTGGAGATATACTTCATAACCAAATGAAGTGAAGTCGGGTGTCCATGTAAGTTTTTTTTTCTACCACGGAACTTGAGATCCTTTGCATAAGCTATTGCAGCCGTGTTATCAGAATAGATCACAACGGCTTTATCTATATGTTCCGGAATGTCCAAACTTTGCAAGAATCTCCTTAACCATATAGCCTCCATCACTGCAACTGAGCAGGCTACAAACTCTGATTCCATCATGGATAAGGATTTCCTTCTTTCTTACTACACCACGTAATGGCTCCTCCGCCAAGTATGAAGGTGTAGCCAGAAGTGGGTTTTCGTTCATCCCTATCAGCAGACCCATCTGAATCACTATATCCATAAAACTGAGATTTCCACCTTGGTAGCACAAAGCTAGTTTTTTGGTTCCGTTTTCGAAATTTCCTTTTTACTGCAGCTCAATGAGCACTTTCTGGATGACTCTGATATCGGCTAACCATCCCAACTGCGAAGCACATGTCGGGTCGAGTACACAACATAGCATACATCAGACCAGACTACCGACTGCGCTTGCTATACCTCCTGCAGTCCCTTGCTTTTCGCCACATTCAAGCTTAGGAAAGAAAGTCAAGATTGTATTGTCTCTAGGTACCAATAGACTGAAATGGGGCATTCTGCCCATCTAAGAGTCTATTCTAGCAAACCAAGGGAGACCCAAGCAGCTTATTTGTCCTAACAGGGATTCATTCGTGAAACCTGTTCTGGCATATGCCTCTTCCTTCTTTCTTAGATCGGATTCAACAGCTGTGGATTCTGTGCATCCTCAGTCTGTTCCCCGGATCCGGATAAATAGAAAAAAATCCTAAATAAGTCTAGCCCGCTGGTTTCCTGGGTGGATTGGTTTATTCAACTTTAATAGTGTTGAAAAACCTGGTTATTATGCTTGCTTTTCTCTCTATGGATTGCTTTGAGTCCTTTTCATTCGAAAAAAGTCCCCCCCTCCCCTACCGCGAATCGCTTTGCTTCTTCAATGAATGTGCTTGCTCGTCTGTCTGATGGAATTCCGTGCCCATGTTGTCTAAAGCTAAAAGAAGAGTTTGCCACTTAGGTTCCGCTTAGGGGACTCAGGTTTACCTTATAATATTTGGATAACATAGGAAGAAAACTCGCTTCAGAGGCTCTCTTTTTATTATACGATGCAGGTCGGCTTGCTCAAATAGACCGATACGCTTACAGGAAACAATCCACCAATTCCTTCAGTGAGCTCAGATGGATATAGCTTTTTGTAAGACTCGGGACTTTACAACACATTCGCGGACCAATTGGAATGATAAAGGGAAGCGGATCGAGCAGCTACTAAGTTAGAAAGGAAAAAGCCTCATTCCAACCTATCCACAGAAAATGTTAGCTCGAACTCGAGTTGGAGCTTTCTACAACTCCATCTACGACAGCCCTTTATAGCTATAGCACAGCTTTTCCTCCGCTAGAGGTGTGAGATAGAGGGTAGAACCTGTTGCTTTCCTTTCATGCGCGGATTCTCGGAGATGCATGTAACTGTGTTGATTCATGGATGAAATCTCTGTTCAAAGAAAAGCTACAAGCAAACGAAGGCTCAAAAGGTAATCTTTGCTTGCTGTTGGGATACTAGTCACTAGCGTGTGGTGCCTCCCTCTTCTTCTCTTTGCTGGGAGTCCATCCCCTAGCTTAGAAAGAAAAGAGGGAGATTGGGGAAACCCGGTGGTCTGGTATATAAATATAAAAAGACTTCTTTCTTCAGGAAAGGCGGAGAATCCTTTACCCTTGGCGAAAGTCCCTCATCGTGTGAAAGTCTTGGCCCTGCCAATGCCGCGAGTCAAGCTCTTTCGGATAGTGATCTTGAGCTTCCTATGATCCAGATCCTTCAGATGGATGAGATCGCTTGCCTACGCTATCGGGTACAGCGAGATCACGTTTCAGCTTGTTAGTCTGCTATGAGTGGCGCATAAGCTTTGGTCAGTTTAGTTTGATTGCAGGCCCCTATAAATTGGCACTCGAGCGCACTGAGACTGTAGAAGGGAACGAGCCCTAAACGAGATAGGGCTGGACTGATTGCCTTAAACGAAATAGGGGGGAGAAGGACAAAAGTGACTGATTTGACTTGATGACCTAGTATGATCATGAACTAGAATTAGAATATGGTAGTTATACGTGATAATAGATTGTTATTCCGGTTCCGGATTATTAACCTATTCAAGATGGAATTCATTTAATTAAACTAAACCACTAGACGAGGGGGAAGGCCCCCACCATATCGATCAGATCCCCCCTCTGTACCTACTGAAGCCAACGACTAATAAGGGGGAGGGAGATCGCTCGCGCCCAAGAATAATGGTTGCCGAGCGGTTGCTGAGCCTAGAAGATGGTCTAGCCCTAGGGACTGCTGCTTTAAGATAAGATATTGGCGCTTGCTTCTTTTGATTAGACAGCTGCAGAAGCGGAATCAGCAGTAAAGTAAACAGCCGAAGCCGAGCCAGAGCCCTTAGTTGCAGGCAGTCATAGTGTCCCCTGAGGAAAGGAATAAAGAGGATCCGGGCGTCATGGGAGAGATCCCAGCGCTGTTCGATCTCTGAAGCATCCGTATAGGGTGGGTAGGTTTAAGGGCTCGAAAGGTTGGCTCAAAGCAAAGGGTGGATTCGATACAAGTATCGGATCGGTAGCGTAACTTAAAGAGAAAGCCTTTTATCTATCCTGCCCTATCCTGTTTAAGGCCCCCCTTATTTATCTCATTCAGGCTAAAGCGGAATTAGTTTCAGCTGACGAATCTGTTGATGTTGAAGAAAAAGCAGAATCGGCAAAATCTACATTAGCTGCTGAAGCCGAATCGGACTCAGAAGTAGGAGACGGGCTCGAAGGTCTGCTGAGCTGAGTGCGGGAAAGGCGGGCGTACGAATCGGGAGTAGGGAATTAATTCACCGATAATATGGTAGTGTAGTCCGGAACTTCACTGTGAGATACGGTACGGAATTAGAATTCTGTTCCAGTTCGACTAAAAATACGCTATCTTGTCCTCTCCGGGTTAGGGAAGGACCTGACTGCTTTGGTATGAAATTGCTTGCTGCCCTCGGACTATTGGTCGAGCATCTCCGAACGTGCCTATATAGAATACCAGGTCATCAAGTCAAATCATAATCTAATGGTCAGGTGCTTGTTTCCTGCGCCACTGCCAAAGCATCTCACTCAAGTTCTTCTTCCGCTGATTCGGATTATTCTGATGCGAATTCTCGTATCGCCCCCCTAGAAGACAAATAAATAAGTGCTATCGACTTTCGCTAACGTGAGCCCAGAAAAGGCATTACCAGAGGCCCTTAGACAAATAGGGCCGCTTCGCCCAGAAGCTGCAGAGTCGAACCCGAACGAATGAATAGGATTCGCTACCCGATTAGTGATCCCGACCCCCCTTACCACGCAGCTTCCTCCCGCTGTGACACCTACTTTGGTCGAACCCGCTATTCCCATAGCAGCGAGCGCCTAAACTACCCTTGTACCAGACATTCTTTTGGACATAATTAGGTAAATAGTCACTTGAGTGAAGCGAAAGAGAGAAAGTTGGTATCAGACTTTCTATGTGGCCCGCTCAGTTCCTCAACAAGCTGGATGAGGTCCACATCTGAAGCGGGAACTCTTCGCTACCATCCTCTTATTAATATTTAAGAATAGAAATCCTTAGCAGAAGGACTAACTAAGAAAGAAGCTACCTTCTTCTTTATTTAGTTAAGAAGCCCGCTTTCACTGTGTGGGGGAAGGAAAGAAGTAAAGAACGAATTCTTACTCGTACCTTGTAATAAGATCACTCCATGCTGCATTCAAAGATCAAAGAAAACAAGAGATGGCATTTCGAGAGAAAAACTGTGGATTGAGAGGGGGAACTAGCGACCACCTTTGATTTGCAAGAAGGACGCTCGAGAGACCACCGAAGGGCGTTTAGCGCGAGCTTCCCCTTCCCAACGGAAAGGCCAGAAAGTCTCCACAGGGAGGGAAGGTTTTTCTTTTTTATAGGACGATTTGTCCAAAACAGACCTTGCGACCGCTTCTAAGCGACGTTTAATATCATTATAATAAAGCAGAAGTTTGGCATTATCAGCGGAACGGATGACGGAGACACTCGAATCAGACGCAGTGGCAATCTATTCATTGGCATAGGCTGAGGATACTGCCATCGGATGTTTTTCCTTACGACCAGGAACAAGTAAACTTCCCTCGGGAGCAGGTAGAAGAGCTCGAGCAGCAGATTGGCGTGTTTGCCTCAGGAACTTTTACTTCAGAAACGCCGCCATCTTTCTTAGCAGCGGGGGAATTGGCGCAACTCGGCACGGCAACAGACTTGAATAAAGGGCCCTCAGGCAAATAGCAGGCTTGGAAAGAGTTGAGGCGCGAGTCAGAACTGCCACCAGTCATGGTACATTACTAGTGATGTGGGCTTATAGTCGTTCGGCTGAATTTTCCATTTCACATCAGAGAGATTTTAGTAATGATCCCAAGCGGTGCTGCTATAGAATTCTCATACCTTCTTGTCGAAAGAACCACGGTTAGGATGGATGCCGCTCTCAAGTGGAATCAGTTTCAGTTGACTTTGCTGGTCTCATAGATAAAGAAGTTGTGGATCCCGTTAACGGAGTTCTATGTCTGGGTTTCGGTGAAAGAGAAAGAGGGTAGGCAAATCCCTAGTCGGAGTCTCTAAGGACCAAGTTACTTCATTAGTGTGGAGCTAGGCATGGTCAGCATAGAGTAGCGGTGTGACTTTCTTCTTGACTGCTAGACTGCTTTCCTTTGGCGGTATCTTTTGAGGTAGTACTAGGACCTGGGCCTTCGACTGGGAACTTCCTTCTAGAAGCAAGTGTAGCAGGGGCACTTCCAGATGAAATTCTTTGTTTGGGAAAGAACCCTGAAATCTCCGACTTATGCTCAGTGCCCAGAGGTAGGAAGAATTGAAAAATTGACTTAGATAGAGTCAGAGAATCAGCTGCTATAGAATCGGCATCTGCTTTTTTTCCTTGGTTTCAAACAAAGGCTTGGCTAGATTGGGTGGATTGGTTTGAATAGCCTACTTTCGTAGCCCCAAGGGGGGAATCCAACTTGCCCCCTTCTCCGAGTTTGAATTGAATTGGGGCACTCGCGATATAAAAATCAGTACGGATTCGACTAGCTCGAACGTGGGTCACTCATGGTTGAATGTGAACAACCGATAGTACGGAAAGCAGCAGTCTACTGATTGGATTACCGTCTTCCCTTCCTTATAGTAGGAATTCTCTCTCGAACCCTAGAACCTTTGGGCTAGGAACCCGAGAAAAGCGAATGTTCAAAGCTTTAAGCGGGCTAGAGTCGTCTTCGGATTCTGCTTGAGCGGCCTTCTCTCTCTAAAGGGAGTTACGCAAAAGGTAGTTCGGTCAGCCTCGGGTCAGAATCTAGTATAACCGAAGCATTAGCCCGGTTCCGAGCTAAGCTGCCTTCCGACTCTCTATTAGTAGTAGAGCTGAGGAATCCTTCAGGTCGAAATACAGATTCCGTTTTCCCTTTATTTCGGTTAGTCTCTGCTCGTCAGATATTAGGGGTTGCTCTAAGGCGTCCCAAATGGTCTCCTCAAAATGATTATTGGAGCTGGACGCTCCGGACGTACCAGCCGGGACCATTCCCCCGTAATGGAATGCGTTTCCCAACCCGTCCTGGGTACCGGAGCACTGGGCTATCGTTGGGCGGCATAGGTTGCTTGGGATGACAGGGATTAGTGGACCCCTTTTTTGTATGCTTTACGATTTATCTGCGTTTCCTACGTAAGAAAAATTGAGACTGGGGCTACCTTTATATACAATAATAAGCAGGCGGTCTACCTGCTTTCCTTTCGGAAAGCTGCCCCTCAACCGCTTCAGGGGTCTTTGTGAGTTCTATATAACAAATATATTCATTCCAACTCAATCAAACCGCATCTTTGATTACGATTAAATAAAAGCAAGATCACATTTCGGAATACTTTATCAACCGATCTGCGACTAGTCGTTATCCGACCAATATTCTTCTACGCTATTTAGGTTTGCTTGAGTGCCAAGAGTGACCGACATCACCTCGCACTCTTCTTCGTCTTTTCCCTCTGGCTTCTGTAAAAGGAAATTTTGATCCTCCTCGCTCTCATTCGAATAATAGAATATAGAGTCAGGGCTTGCGGCTATTTGAAAAAGCCCGGTGGCATATTCACCCTGGTCCGTATAGATCGCGCTCCTTACGCGTGCCCGCCTTCCTTGTTCAAGTAGTTCAAGAGTTAAGGGCGTAGCAAAGTTTGTGGGGGAGGTTTTCCTTGATCTCTATGACCTCTCCGAAGGGGCCACACGATATGAATGGCTGCTTAAGGAAGAGGCCCAAAGCAAAGGCAGTATTTTGTCATGGAATCCGCTTCTGGCGGTGAAGAAATTGAATCTGCTGCAATAGTCGAAAATGCAGCTATAGTAGCTAAATAGAGCTAGACGACTTTGCTTGAGCAATTGGAGCTAAATCATCTTCTTTTCTTATTCTTGTAGGTTCTCGAAGGCCTGTTTGCAATGAGTGATTGAAGTGCTGCTCGGGTTGAAGCCGCTAAAGAAAATGAAGCCAATGTCCCTATCAATAGTATAAATTGCCACGAGCACAGAAGGAACTGCTATGGAATTCCCTGCTACTGTTCTAGCTGTTCTGTTGTTGGACTAAGAGCTGTTATCGCCTTTCGAGTTGCATATAGTAGAGATGCAGTCGTAAGGCCGCATCGATATAATAGATGAGTAAGGCAAGGAACTACTGATTGATCTACGAATGCCGGGAGGAACTTAACTGCATTAGTCTCATATTCATGCCCAGAATCAGATGTTCACAAATCGGCTCTTCTTTCATAAGCCAATGACGATCGAAAGGCCAGGGACATCTAGACTAGCCAGGGAAAGCTACTCAAAATCCGATTTTGTTCACATTGATGGTGTCGAAGGAGAATGCGCGGTTCTTGTTCGAGAATTCCCTGCAGTAGCTGGTCTTGACTCTTACACAACGAATAGGAATGAAACGGCTATATATCCTGACGAAAAATACGGGGGCACGATTGAATCATTTACTCTTCAATGATGGCACGCACGGTAGTCGCTCTACTGCTAAGTGTAGGATATAAATTGCTCAAGTAAAGCGAGAGGTTTGAAGATCTCGATTGGTTGGAGAGGAGATGAATGGCGGGTTCGTCAGGACGAGCGCTAGCCACCTGCCTATATGTTCGTCTCTGCTATGAAACTATTAAGGTAATCTGTATTTGACATACCCTAGGTTGAGTTACCCTCTATAGGACTTGAGTGTGGGAGCTTTACATCTCTAAGGCCTAAAGAACTGACTGTTACGGCTAGATTTACCCGACCTGAAAGCGCTTTTCCATTGGTCTAAGGCCATACCATTCAAAATGGCTCTAATGGGATCCGTGGAAGAGGAAGGGCTCTCGGTGCATTCCTTCTTTCTTTTCTATGAAGAATCTCATTGTACCAGCGCTTCGCTAACGTTCAGCTAAGTCTTTTTCCCCTGACGAAAGAGCGCTTTTTTCGGATCTAGCCAGATTCGCAGCTGATGTCAACAAAGCTCTGGTTCACTTTTTATTTGATTTTGATGGCTCGGCAGATATTACTACTGCCCGCGAGTAGGTACCTGTCTACGAGATGCTTTTAATCGAGACAGATCTTGTATTGTAAAGAATTAGTACCCATGGGCTACGTAGCACTGACTTTCTATTGAAAAAGAATAGACATCAATCAGTCTCCCAAGAGGGATTGGCTCTTGTCACGCTTCAAGTCCTTCCTCCAGCCCTTCCAGCGCTTCTGGATGACCCGAAGTACCCGTATTCGGAATTCTACTTCCTCCACGTCCTCAGGCAATGCACCACGGCTGTTATCTCTTTCTCTGGGACTGGGACCGTGCCTTTCTGTCTCGTTGAGCTTCCGGCTCTCATATGCTACTGGGTGTCCCTCCTGGACCAATACTCTTCCAATGGCATAGTCTGATGCTTCAGTGTGCACTTCGAAAGGTACAGTATAGTCTGGCAACCTCAATACGGGTTCCTCCGTCACGGCCCTCTTCAAGTCCTCAAAAGCTCGCTGACACTTGCCCCATCCCCTTAACTTAAAGCCAATGCCAAGGCTTTCTTCAAAATATCTGTGAGTGGACTTCCTAGAATATCCAGTGATGAACCGACGGTATTAGTTCAAAAGGCCAAGAACTGATCGTAGCTCGGTCACGGGGACTCCCTACTCTTCTATTGCCTTCACCTTCTGCTTGTCCATCCTAATCTGGCCATCCCCTATCCCAATGCCCTAGGAACAAGACTTCTCCCCTTTGTTGACACTTCCCTAGGTCGGGGATTAGCACGCCCTACTATCACTCAACTCAAAGCGCTTAGCCGGTTACTGCTCTATCGGTTTATTTTATGAGGTTGGATTTATTCCAAGGTTTCGCCTATCCTATTTAATGTATTTCACTCCTTTACCCTTCGAGCCGGAATGGCAATATCGTTTCGGCCTGGCCTTCTCTCTTCTCTCTGAAAGCGGTTCCTATTCATATTCCAATCCGTTATATTGCTTATATCTTCCTCTATCTTAGGTTCTCGAGGTTATCAAGTTTCAATCCCGATGTAATGGATTGGATTTCACCCTCGCGATAATAGCTATATGGGTAAATTGCTTGACGATCTATCCAAAAGGAGAGCCGTGTCCATGCGGTTTTCCTCTCTTGCATAGAGCCAACCTTACTCTATGTGCTTTCCTGGGTGGGCTACCATCCTTTTCCATTCCACTACTTTACATCTTAGCTCGTCTCTGTCTTCGTCTTCTTCGCCTAGCGGGACCTAGCCTTAGAACAGGACCGAGTCTTGCTTCTAGCTTTGAACCGGGACGACCTCGGCTTTCGAACCGAACTATGTAGCTGCTTCGCCTTGAATGTGCCTAACTAGCTTTTCGCCTTCCGCTTTTGAACCTGAAACTTCAACCACAGGCACTAGCTCACAGGCTTGACTTTTATGGCGAAAAAAGAAAGGAGACCGAGATGGGCACACTCACTTCAGGTACGCTTTATCGGGACAATGGGAAACTAGTCTCATAGTTGCCTGTTCATATTCCCGATTCTAAGCGGTCAACGTTCTATGCTAAGGCCGATTTCGCTACTTCCATCCTGGGTATCGTGTGAGTCTTCCCCAGTTCTTGCTTCTTTCTGGGCATCGCTCTCTGTTTTGACAAGTCCCCTGGCCTTTCTCAACCTTCTAATCAAAGACTACTATGGAAGGGAAACAAAGCTGTAGTTGGCAGTTCGAGTCCTTAGTTCTTGTTCTTGTGACAGGACAGAGGGGAACTGCAGTTCAAATACCTCTGATGAGTAGAGCTCCTTGTTCTATTTGAGTAGCTTGGTTTGGTTAGCAGCTTGGCATGAGTAGCTTGGAGTTTAGTAATTACTTGGGACTTGCCTGTAGTAAAGCCTGCAGTTATAAGGCTTTGGGGGTAAGCACGCATTTGATGTGGGAGTAGCCTGTAGGTAGATTTGGCGATATGGCCATAAGGTATAATGAGAAAAGTGCTAGGGATTTTCTCAAGGATAGGAAACGGAGAAGGAAGAGCTCCACGCGGGAGAATAGGGGTTCTTACACGAGAATTGATTACCTGAAGGCCGACTAGTTGCATTAGTCAAACCTACACGCTACCTCTCCGCTTCCTCATGGAAGAAAAGAAGGAATAGCAAATTAGGCAATTACCGATTCGACTGCTTGAACTGCTAATAGAAGGCTTGCACGAATCGTCTTTGCAGCGCTGAATGAATGTCGTACTTCAAACAGAAGTACATACTCTTATTATATAGATGTTGGCTAAGGACTGTGTTGATTGAAAGATCCAGGAAGGACAAGGAGCGAGAGGTACGAAGGTCACTCGACCAGGGGATAAAGTCGCTCGACATAGAGTTGCATCGGATCCTGATCCCGAGTCTGTTGAGGTTCTTTTGTCAGTCCTCCCTTGATAAAGGACACTAAAGGCTTCTGCCTCGACAGGAAGAGTCAGACTTTCCCCTCTGTGAAAGGAGGTGAAGGGAGTGAAGAGAGTCGAAAGAGATGTGATGTAATCTCGTAAGAAATAAGTTAATTGAGGAAAGAAGCTACGTCAATCACAATCAATTCAGCTTTCTGCCCTTCCAAGGGCTATGAGGGATAGGAGCCCTTCTTCTCGAGCCAGGAGCCTGCCTTTGGATGGGCTTTTGGGAATGAATGATAGAGCACAGGCAAGGCATAAGTCCAAAAGAAGCACGGGCATTTGCTGGGACTTGAATGGGCATGCTAGAATAAGTCCTTTCGATCCGAGTCTGCGCTCGCCCATCTCTTTTTATTGATTCTCGCGGGTACTTTGATTGGTATTAAAGTAAAGTGTTCTATTCCGTAACCCCAACCAGTGCAAGCGAGTGAACTAAACTACCGGCATGGGCGGATAGTCCCTAAACCTACTAATTCTAATCATGAATGGAATCGGTGCGCCTATCAACCGTAGGGATTGGGTGCGGGGCTAAGACCGGATGTGCAAGAGAGACTGGGCTTGGGTATACCAAATGATAGAAGGAAGCCTGACTTTACGCATAAATCCATTAAAAGAGATAGCCGATCGCATCTCTCTTTCTATTGATTGTAATTCAAAGTAAAGGTTCTATGCTTGTTCACTAGAATAAGGGAAAATTACTCGACCATAGGGTGACGAAGGAAGCTTGTTAGAATTCGAAAAGGAAGTCACTGAATCAAGTCCCATTTGATAGTTAACCCCCATCATCCATCAATGGAGGAAGGCGTTAAGGTAACCTCAAACCCAGTTTTTTAAGGAAGGCATCTCACCAAGGCCTTAGCGCATGCTGCCCACATGAGCACAGAAAAAGGCCAATGTTGTAATAGCAATGAAGAGCCCTCATCCCCCAAATACCGAGTCCTAGCCGCCTCTGTATCTATCTCCCTGTGCTTCTAAGGTGATCAAGCCCACTTAGGAAGAGAAAGTGCCTTCCATTTTTTCACCTTGGGGATCTTAGCCTGACCGGCCTAATGCACCCCTTGGGCCTTGATCGATCCCAGGAGCTCAAGACAAGAATAAGGAATCTGAATGCCAGCCCTCTTAAACTGAAACTATCCCACATACGATAAGGAGATGTATACGATAGCGCTGACTTGGAGGCACTATTTGTTCGGGAAGGAGACGCTTTACGAATAGGCCACTCTGATCAACAAAGTCCTTCAGTATCTACAGATGAAGTCCAAGCTTCAGGGGGCGCGTCATATGAAGTGAGTTTCAGTTCCTGCAACGGTTCGAGTTGGTGATCAAGTACAAGAAAAGAAGGGCCAACGACGGGGAACCTTAACAAACCTTTTCTGGAGACACCTGCTCCCGGCGAACCCAGCCGTCGTGGAAGACCGCATCCGTGCGACGGACCAGAGAACAAGGGACCTCGAGAGTAGATTGAGAATGCTGCGGGCGGAGCAGGAGTACCTCATTGTCCGGGCTGTCAACCTCGGTGACCGGGGATAAATAGTCCGTCGACTCTTTTGAGTTTTAGAAGGTTTCAATAAGTGTCTGTAGACGCAAAGTAGTGTGTTTTAATGCATGACTTTCTTTGGCTTTGTTTAGTAGAGATCTACTCCGATGCTTACTGGAGTCCTATTTATGCTAACTATCTTTGTTTGGTTTTCTTTTTTATGTTTGCATGTATGGGAACCCTAGTTCAAAATGTTTACTACTTATTTATTTTATGCTTTTAAAAAGACTTATTCGTATAAATGTGCTGAAAATTAAGTTCTTTCCTTTTTTTCTTTCTATAGTGGGGATAGTCGCACGTAATGACAGACATATTATTTAAAGTTGTGGTAAGAACGGGTTTCGTTCTAGTGCCCGAAAAAAATATGAATTAGAACCCGTACGTGATATTTTCATCTCATACGGCTCCTCCCTTATGCGCATAATGAAAAGCAAATTAGAATTCTAAATTTAGTTGTAGTGGGGCTAGTGTTTTTACAAGAAATCTCTAGCCTGCGAAAGATCTTTTTCTTTTTTTTATTGATGAGGTAAGTCCTTGTGGAGCAAATCTTCATTACCGGTGAGAAGAAGTTCACAGCTCAACCCATAGACGGAAAGCTTCAACCATGATCCGGCTAATAGCCTCTCCCCACCTATCCATTTATTAGGTAGGCGGGTTGGGTTACCCAAACTCCCCTCTAAAAGAAGGAGCAGCTTTCTCTCATACGTCATTCTATTCGAGAGCCGGGGGGCGCAGTAGATGAGGTCTAACTGTCCGTAACTAAGGAGATACCTTTATTCGTTCCGTCAAAGAGATCACCTAATGCAAGCCGTGCAATACAGAGTGATAAGCGCGCAGTATAGCATTGAGGAGGATATATCAATATGCCACCATCTCTCTCAATATGCACTCATGAATGCTCGGTATAGGAAGCACCTATGTTTGTCTTTGGCTTTCCAGACAGACGCGTTAAGCAAGTCAGTCAGTTCAATGGGGTTGATTGGGAGCTCGGTAGCTAAGGCAAACCAGGCTGGAGAAAGCGAACGTTACGATCCTGTTGACCTTTACTAAATTTCTTATTCCGTCGTCTGGTCGAGAAGGGACTGTGACTTGTTTCCGCAAGGACAGGTGTTAAGAAGAGAAGGGTGTCCCGACTTTTGTTAGGCAAAAAAGCAAGCCTGCAGCCAATGTCGCGTTAGGGAAGGGGGGAGTCCATTCTAGTACGGATGGCGTAAGAGTTTTTTCCTGGAAGTTTCAACCTTTGATTCTGTAGCGGACATGGGTTCAATCAACGGGCGCGCAATCAGCGATAGGCTTGATTGATCATACTACATTACGGGGAGCGATGATTGGCATTATACTCCTTATTTATGACTTAGTGCGTCGTCAGCAGAGTTCGAATTAGAGCGACATTCCTCATTCAGTGGGAAACCTTAGCCTTCTAAGTAAGTAAGGATGTTTTATTTCATATCTGTGGTCCAGCTTTTTTTTGAATCAAAAAACGCCTTCGCAAACACACTACTAAATAATCTCGACCTACGGAAAAGCATGGTAGCAGTCTTTTTGATCTCCTACTCGTCCCACCTCATCCGGTTTTTCACTGAACTGCTAACTCTGTTGGGCGCATGAGACCCCAAGGGATTTTGTTTTAGACCTAACAACACACCATAGTTAGACGATGGTCTAGCTAAAGGAAAAACGAGTTGTTCATATACGCACCTGCCTCTGATACCCAATCAGAAGGGTAGTCATGTCCACAAGACAAGGTGCGAAGCGCTTTTTTGTTGCATCAAATCAAGAACAACGACTGTTACAGCTTCAAAATAAGTCTGCTGTTGATTCCATCTCTCCGAAATGGTACAACGCTAAAGGCAACGAACGTTAAAGCTTCAACAAGTAGAAGCTGCTGCTGCTTCCCGTCCCGCCATTTCTTGAATTCATTGTAGAGAATCCTTGCCCCACTCGATCGAGCACCAGTGATTTCTTTCCAGAGGTGGAATCTTCTTTCTAGTTCTTCCGAACTGTCTAGGCCCAGTTCCTTATCAAGGGTCAGCTCAAAAACTGGGTATCCCTTCATGTATGGGACGGGACCAGGTCGGATTAGTACTTATTAGTACTTACAAGGCCAGGTTTTCTCCTCATCAGGCTTTTGTCGCCGGCTCAAGCGACTCGACTTAGGCAGCTGGCTCCTCACTTCTGGGATTATACAGGCGGAGCATTCATCTTGTCAGCAGAGATTTGGCACTTGTGACACTTTCGCACATATTCAATGCAAATCAATGCAATCCGTCTCCAGTGTGAGATTTTATTTAGAAAAAACTGACTTTATTTAACATAATTCGAGGGTAAATGGTCAACTGCCCTAGTTGCTGGTCCTGCTCCTGCTGCTGTCTGAACTGCCACCTCTGCTCCAATACAGTACCTTTCTATCCAGATATCGCTCGATAAGTAAGGAAGGCGCAAGAGGCTCTCCTCTCCTAGTGGCTATATACTGCTACCCCGCTTTTGGCCCCTCTCTGAGTTGGACATCGCCTGCCAGTGATGATTGATTCGGAGTGTGGATCAATTCTTGTTGATTAAACGATCGACTGCTATCTAAGACCGTCTTATCGGTCTCGTGTCACCTTGACCAGTATCAACTCGTTCCTGTCCAGTACGACACCCTTTGTTGAAAAAGAAGACAAAGCACTAGAGACTATCCCTTGCTTGATCTGTCCACGAATAGCACCGTTCTCTGTTCCGGGTTTGGCTTTTTCGAGAAGCCAGAGTTATAGCGATCGCCTTTACCGAAATAACCCCTCTACTTCTTCGAGAAATAGGTTTGATTTGCTTCACCTATGAGAAGAAGGTATGGTCAAAGCCTTCCTGCTATTCTTTATTTCCTTGAACAGCCCTTCTCGTTTCAAACCGCTAGCTATGAGTACGACGGTGGCTCCACACCATTTGTTGTTGTTAACCAATAATCAACTTACTGAACATAGTCAATCAACTATATCCACTATTAAGCGATTCTGGGAATACTTAGCTTAGTACAAGATCGAAAAGAATGATGACGCTAGTAGCAATAAGTTTTTCTACTTTGAGGAGGAGAAATCCCTTACTGAATGAATACATTAGAACTTTATTTCACAGTCTTCAAAGAGTATTCTCGTCTGCGGTGGGGAAACCTTTCCCACTGCAGGTGCGATGTCTCCAAAGAAAGCGTCCGTTCACGTCAGGGCACCAGCACTATACGGCTTTTTGGCGGTAGGGTTGGGGTGGCTTGCTGGAGGCAGATTATCCATGTGCAAATCGAGATAAGTACACGGGATGAAAGAAAGGACAAATGCCACAGAAAGAGAAGGAAGGCCCTCAACTTATCCGCTTATCGGAAAGAGCAGGGACCTACTACCTACAGGCAGAGACAGGACAGCAAACTCACAGGCACCCTCTTTCGAAGTCAAAGACTTCGGAAGTGATATAGACACACCCAGCCTCTCTAATAAAGCTGAGTATGTCATGGCTACGCGGTCGTCCGCGATAACGATATCATCGCCTAAGATGGCATAGCGCCTAAACACTTGACCAGGGTAGCACTGTTCTGCTGCGTACCACACCAGTACATGGTGAGATAACGCAAAGAGAGGCCACGAGGAGTAATACCCGAGGGGCTGACCGGTAACAAAGCAGATGTTACGGTGTTTCCTCACAAATGCTATGTCAAAAACATTCGTCCCTAGGGTGGGGAATTGACCGCCGAAGAGGCAAATGACCGATCAAAGAGGCACTGCACTAACTCAAACAGAAGCAGAAGCGAGCCACTGATGCATAGGGTACAACAATCGCTGTCCCAATTAGAGTATCCATCTACCTATGCCCTCGCTCTTCTTATGCTGTTCTGCCTCTTGTCCTCTTGCTTTGTCACCTTCTGACTTTCCTGCTTGACTTTGTCGGCGGGTGGTAGCATGTCCTTTAGCGAGGCTAGGCACCTTCCTTAAAGGAGGAAGCATCCAATCTGATGCATCCTAGCCAGGGAAATCCCCGAATCGCGAGTCTGGGGTATATACTTTTTCTTTATCCCCCTTCGAATCCGACAAGAAAGAAGATCAAAGAAAGTACATATGGGCAAGATAAATCTTCCATTTCTAAGAGAATGTCATCAGTAGCAAAAGCAAAGGAGGATTGATGGCATGAACCGGTATGCTCCATCCGCTAATCCGCTCAGGAGGCGGGCAGATGATTTTTGTGATTGGGCGGACGTACTTTTTAGTAATTCGAGATTTGAAAGGGCCTGTGAAAAAACCCCCACTGAACAGGACCGGTAGTCTCCATAGGGACTTGGCTCTACCATAAGGGAAAGTAGATAGACGGCTCTACGTCTTCAGGTTCGAAATCTCTCGTCTTTAAATCAGAAATAGGTCTTTCAGAAGATAGTGAATTACTGGCGTGAAGCAAGGGTGCATGGCAGGCTAGCTCTTTAGTTTATCCTGATCCTACGTGACTAGGTCAAAGATGAATAGTGAATACTCCGCCCCGGGGATAGATAGTAGGTAGATTGACCTTTCTTCGGAGATCGGCTCAACCCGTAAGGAAATAGATTACCACTTTTTCTAAGTGTAATCGACTATTGTTGTCGATCCATTATTTATGAGACCCGAGAAAGGACTTTTCATTTGCAGATCATTCATAATTGAGGAATTACATCGTGACAAGAAGATGCTACCTTCTTTTTATGGCGTTCTACTAAAGCAATAGTTTCATTTTGTTCCCAAGGGAACCAGGAACAGCCCATCTTGGAGCTGACCCTACATCCACGGATTTCTATTCCAGATTTTATGTAGGTCTTTTCACTAGCTTGAGCCGGGCTGAACCATTCATCCTTCATCCACCGATCACCAAATCGGCTTAGCCGAGACCAAATCCACTTGGAATAGTATAAACGCGTAATGGCACTATGGCAGGCACCAAGATCACTTGTTTTGTACCGGTAAGCCACATGCCAAAGAAGAACTTTGGGCTTGGAAGCGCCTCCCTAGAGAGCAAAGCCAAAGCAATCAAGCATTTCTTTAACTTCTCTTTAGCTTATTAATGGAATTGCTTAGAAAGTCTTTCCCTGGTCTTGGGGCGATGTCTTTTCATATGCGATACCCTCTTAAACGGTTCACTTCATTGTGCCGCTTAGTAGGGCTTGGTTTTCAAACCTTAGGCAGCATCTGCCATACCCGCAGTCTAAAAATGACTAGACTACAGGCGATGTACACCAAATCCCAGCTTCCCATCAGTTTGTGGTTAACTGGTGGTTTTCCACTTGATCCCTACATAGAAGGTCTTATTAAGGCCTTCCTTATTGTAGATCTCAAGCCACGGGAGATCAAAATGCCTCCCTCTTCCTATCTTCAGGGACAGGAGATATCCTGGAATGGACTCTCTTGAGACGGTGGATGCAAGCATGGTTACGTTACGTGAAGTGGTACACACTACTCACTTCCAATCCGGGTGCTCCTTTGGAGGCCTATTTCACAGGTACGTACTCACTCCTCTCCCTATCGGTCGAGTAGGTACGTACTCACTCATACATTAGTGTATGAGGTCCCACAGTCAACTATTCCTGGAAAGTCACATCTGACGATCCAGAACTAGTTCAATTTGGTTTAATGTGGAAGATCTATGATATGGTCTCTTCTACGCCCTGGGTATTCTGAGTGGGCGTGTGACTAAGCAACAAAAGGACAATGCTCAGGAATGGGCGCCTCTTTCTCTGCTTTTAAATACTGTACCCTTTCATTTAAGAGAATAAGAAGAGTAGCTGTACTCTACTCTTAGAGCCGACTATGACTTCTTCGTCTTCTCTTTATCCTTTATCTAATAAGAAGGGTTTGAGAGGCTTTTCTATAGCTTTCTAAGCCCTTTCTCTTAGCCAGGGGAAATCCTAGTCTAGAGGAGAGTTTTCTATAATCTTGTGGAAAGATGAGGAATTTCCTTAACTTAATAGGTTACCCGATCCCTAACTAAAAAAGTGGGGGGTCGAAGAGAATAGATAAAAGATTTCGAATTGGGTCTTTGCCAGGAGGCCAGAGATTCTTGAATTTACATAGCATAAAGACGGACATTCTGCTTCAAGTTGCCATTGAATTGCTTTCCGTTCCCTTGCTGAGTCAAAGGATGAACAATAGTTCGCGCTGACACTTCATGAAACAGAGACTGCTATAACTTACTCTGTCTCTGATACAGCTCCTGTTGTGGAAAAAGAGGTTTGAGTCCTTTGCCTTACTCTAACAAGTAAGCAAGTAAACTACCTTTGTGACCGAGGTCACACGGGAGAGCCCTCCTTAGAAAGTACGAATACCCCAAGTAGTACAGATCTTTTCCCCATGACGCTTTCTGACTGGAGAAAGGAATGTTACGTACGCTTTCGAAGGCTCTTTGAAGATAATCTTGCAGATATTTATTCCAGTGCCAATTCGGTTGGAGATGTTTGTCCCAATTCCGATTCGATTTCTCCTGATCCAGCTTCCATACTTTCATCTGCTACTGAGACAATTGTCATTGCCTTGAACAGCCTCACCTCCCATCACAGGGAGCAGGCTTCGCAATCTTTCATATGTATCTTGGAACACCACAGCTATCCAGGAACGAATGATAGAAAGGAATGTCGGGTCGAGTTGGATCCGTAGCCTTTAGTAAGTTTTTTGCTTGATCCTTTGTTTGTAATGTAATTCCTCCCGTCTCAAGTGCTTTTCTTTTTTCCTTCCTAAGGTAATGAAGTTGCTCCGCTTGTAGATTGAGTGTAGTTCCTCCCGGTTTAGTCTACGAGCTTTTCCGCATCAACCTAAGCCCGCTTATTCCGACGAGGTGATCCATTGGCGAAAAGAGGGCCTACGCTTTACTTGTTCCTCCATTTGATAGTTCCGTTCCAGCGAAAGAGAATGAAAGGCGAATCAGAGAAGTGAAGCTGCAGTCAATCATTCTACATTCTAATCCATGGATTTATTGAACGAGTAATCACTTCCCCAAGGAAGTCCTTCAGTTAGTGAATAGGCATTGCCCAGTTCATCAATCCGAAGATCGCAAGCCGAATTCATAAGAGCTGTTCTCAATAGATATGGTAAAATAAAATAGCGTATAAAAAGAGCAAGTCTATCTCCAACTCCGTCTGCTCTTGGTAAAGCGACTTCTCCTTTTCTGTGAATTGTCTGACACCGGGTATTGTACTACTAGTGTAGCACTTTTGGTACGCCCCTCTGATCGCATTCCTTTGACCTTTTATTCAATGGAAGATAAGCCCCGTTTTCTTTGCTGCGCTTTTCAGCACCTTTGGCAGACCTCGAATAGTCTCGATTTCCTTCAACAGATCTTGGTTCGGGTGCTCTTTCTTCTTCTGACTGAGGTCTTAGGAATCATAGTTCCGACTAGGCCGGATTTGACTAAGCCTAGGGGGCTCATCCCTTTTTCAGGGTGGGGCTTTGAAGCTGCTCACTACACTATCCCTAGGGAGAATTTTCATTGTCGAGGGAATCACTATGCTCTCGCCTTTTCTTTCCTTACCTAGTGTGAGATTATAGGGTTACTTTTATGTTAGAAGGTGATGACTCAGGATCTTCCTTATGGATGAGATCGATGCTTGCGCTGCGGGAGGGTGAGACTCTCTTATTAGCTACTAGCTTGACAGATTCCTGGTCGAAGCGGGCTAAGAGCGAGAACCGGCTAAGTTGAAGATGATGGGAATTAGATGGGGTACTTATCGCGGACCCTGAGAGAATTTTCGTATGATGTTTACATCATCTTTGAAAAACTGGGGTCTACCCTACGTACTGATTGAAGAGGAGGGGTTTGAGCCATACGTATGTTAGAAAATCGAATCTCTACTATGGCATTCTTGCTGGAGTTATTAGTGATCTGTCTCTTATTCAACTGATGTGGGAGCGAAGCTCCGGGTAGAGGAAATGGGGGATTGAATACCCCTGTTAATGAGTTAGTCTTACACAGCGATACGAATGGAATCAACTGATGAAGTAACGTAAAAAGGGGCAGCTGGTGAAAAACCTCGCCCTATTAAGAAAAGGCCCTATCTCGGATTCGTTGAACTTTCACTCGAGCTTGAGTCTTCGCTTGAGCGGGTACTCGTCCATCGCGCTTAGGATAGAGGATAGGATACATCCCTTTGGCGTCTGGGTTTCGTGTGGTAGGAGGAATCTCCATAGCTGTAGCTGCCGCTGCAATAGCCCTGTCTTCTCTGTCCGGCGAATAGAGATAGCTTCTTCCCTTAGCTAGGTACGGCTCTTTCGAGCAATCAATCAATCTGCTTATCGTTTCCAAATAAGTGACTTCCTGCTAAAAGTGGAGCTTCAGCTCTTTTTGGGGTGGACTACACGAGTCTTATGAAAGAGAGCTGAGGACTATATAATAGCAAATTCTGGTCTCTAAGTCAACAGATGCTCCCCTGGAGCAGACATAAGAAGTTCCGATTCCTTCTACCACCATCACTTCCTGACCTGACTCACCTGTTCAAACGAGAGTTTCAGTTCCGGAACTCCCATGGAATCACTGCTTTTGAAGCTTGTTATAGCTCTTCAAAAGCCCTAGAGACTGCGAGATCCGCCCATAGACCATCAGTCTTCTTCTCCTTTTGTGAGATCAGGTCTCGACTAATACATAGCTTCTCCAGCGAGGTGGCACTGACATTCTTAGTTTCGAGTCGTAGAAGTGACAGGAGTGACCGTCTCACCCCCATAGAAACAAAACTTTGTAAACTTGTAATTTGCTTTGGACTGAAAAGGAGGAATTGGTCGGCTCAGAAAGCTGGATCTTGTATTTACCCAGGCCAGAGCCAGGGAAATCTTTCCTAACCCAAACGGAATATATAATTACTTCTTGCTTTACCTGAGACGGGGGACCGGGCGCATCAGAGTAGGTTTCCGCTTGGCTGTCAATGAACGCTGCTTCTTCTGCCAAATCTGGAAACTAAGACTTGGATTCGCTAATCCCACCTGCGTCTCTTATCGTAGGAGTTGAGAATCCACTTCTTTTATCTATGTCAATAGCTTAGCCGGCTTGCGCTACTCCTTTCTCTTTCTCCGTGTGGTTTCTACTTTCTATTTGTTTATGGGTCATAGACAAGCTTTCACGGCAATGCGCATCAGCCGTTTTGCTTTTTTTTTTATGGAACCAGTCAGGTACTCAATTTAGTTAAGCCGGTTCAGAAAAGAAAGACAGAGAGATTTAAAAAATCCTCCTTTATTTAAATAATTAGATAGAATAGTGCAATAGCGAATCCTGCTCAACGAATACCTGTGAGACGGAGAGGCGAGTCAGAAGGGCTTGGCTGATGGACTAGTTAGAGTTTTTGGACGAAAGACTGAAAATCAATCGAATCAAAGACTTGTTGCCCAGGAGTTTCAAGCTTAGCTCGTCTTTCCTGCTTCCTGGGAGCTCTTAGTCTAGTCTATCTCTTTTTTCTCGACAGTAAATCGCCCTTCGAAATATCATAAGAGAAGCATAGCCAAGAGCCTCTTCTTTAGTCATGGAGTGAATCAATCAAGCGGCGGGCCCATAGAACTCTCCAATCGTGCACCGAAATGGGGCCGGAGAGTCGGTAACCTTAGATCGCCTACGATCCTTTATGACTAGAGTGAATGGGATATTGAACTGTGCTTTCTTCGCTTCGGGTCAAATCATGCTACTTACTTAAGCTATATGCTTAACACATGCAAATCGAAAGAATGTTCGATCATCAAACTAAGACTCACTGAAAGCTGCCGTTCACGTCAGGGTCCGAAGAAGATGTAGTTGCGTGTACTTTTTGAGATTAGCTTTGTGTTCCGTGAGTGAAAGAGATTCGTCTTCCTGAATGGAGTGCGCGGGAAGAGAAAAACCTAAGATAGTAGCACTACACTTAAAGCGGCATTCTCCCAATTATCTTAATGGATTAAAAAAAATGATGAATTAGGCACCATCCAGGGTCTCATTCCCAGATATCAGGCAGTATCTCACAGTCTGATGTGGTATGCATGAACACGTAGTGTTTGGGTATTCCACAGTGTCTAAGTGAATTCAGAACTATAGAATATTCAAAAATTGGATGTTCTGGGCGCCCCCACCACGAGCTGAGAAATTCAACTCGAAAAGGAGAGTGGAGCAAAATAAAAACTCTTTAGTGTCTAATTGACCATAGAAAAAAATCATTATGATGTTCCAAAAATTGTACTTTTTCGGAATCGATTTGCTAATGTTATTTATAAAGGTGGCCGTCTATCTATTATATGCTAAAGCTGTTCTAGTTTTTGTTCATGTAGTGTTTGAGTTTCTCTCCTTTGGGGCTATACTCTTTTTGACTTAGGATTAATACACTTCGATTTTTCAATGGCCTATCAGCCTCCGGACTTTTGGTGGATTTGCTCTTTCGACAACGCCGCTGACAGTTCCAGTCTGCCTGCATTGGAGTCCGAGTCAAGTTCGGCCTCCCTTAACACCTACCGAAATGTGATTGCGGCCCAGAACGAGGCCGAAATCTATGATCGGATTCGACTCCTCGAGAACATGGAATACTACAACATTCCGCCTCAGAATAATCCCGGGGATTATGAGAATCTCGTTCGGGAACATTTCGATCAAGCTATGGATGTAGAACATTATCGGGAAATTTGGGATAAGGAGTATAGAGAACTTCAATTCCTAGAAAAGAAAGGATTAATCCAGGACCGACTCCACGAACTCATGCTGACTGAGCGCAAGATCGATCGTATTATAGAGCTTTCCCCTTACTCCGATGTAAGGAAGGAAGCTTATCACTTCATTCAGAACAAACTGGAAAAACAGCTATTATTTTTATCATTTGAATTCCTCAAAAAAGTGTCAAGTGAATTATGCGAAAACGAAGAAAGAAAATAGCTGTGTCCGATCTATATCGTCGTATCCCTAAAGTGCTATCTGACGCTGCCGGTTCAGCCGCTCCCCCAGCCCAAAGTCTCAGTATTTCGGCGGCTCCAGCCGGTACAGGTACAGAAGTGGCTACAAGGGAGCAGCTTTCTAGTGTCGTCCAAGACAAATTTTGTCCCACCCTATTCCCACAAGCGGATTTAACCGTTCCACCGGTTTTTGCGATGGAGGAAGAATACAGTCTTTTTGATCCTTTTAACCTTCTTTTTGAAGGGATATGTGATCAACTCTTATCCATTCACTCCACAGCACCCATCCCACAATTAACTCCATTTTCGAACGTTTGCGAGGTTTTGGAGTTGTCCGTTCAATCCATGTTAGATAATTACGATCCTTCCCTTGAAGCCTTTCAAAGATTCCACTTGGATTTAAGCACATGGGGGGTAAATTCGGAGTCTTTCCACTTCTGTTATAATAGAGACTTCGGTTAAGCTGATAAGGGCTGGTTAGCGAAGTCAATCCTTTGCTTGGTTCCTAGGAAGGTCGGAGATCAGAGCGCACTCACATCCCTTGCAGTCACTGATGACCACCCTACGTTTGCTTCTTCTTGCTTAATGGAATGAGGCGTCCCTTCTTCCTTCTTTCGCAATACTTCCTGTCTCCGCTTCAATCTCTTGCTTGCTTTGGTGCCTGGTCCAAGGAAAGGAGTCCAAGTCTGCCTTCGAATAAGCAATCAAATCACAAAGGCTAGTCGGTCATAGGCTCAGCTCCTAGTTGGGGTGGGGGACTCCCTCTCTTTCAGTGCATTAAGGATTACTGTTAATATGCTCTTAATGGATTTCAAAAAAAAAAGAATTCATCTTTGCACAGTAGTCAATTTCCCGCCCGTTCTGCTCCTTGAACAGACCGGCGCTGATATAAAGCTCCATGAGCCTTTCTGTGTCCGGGGAGGCAACACGGACTCCAAAGATCCAGGCCCGGTCTCAAGAGTTGTATCTCCGTCCGAACCCGTACGTACTAGCCTCTCTATACATACTCCCATTCACGTTATTATTCCCGACCTTATTGACATCTCGCTCTGCGTCCGTCCCTTTCCCATATTAATATTAGCCAAGTCTAAGTCCATTGGGTGGGAACCTTTCCCACAGGGGAGTACGGTTAAGCCGAGGCAGGCGAGGTTGTAGGTGAGCGCCTTTCTCGCCCTGCGCATTTGGTTGGCAGGGTGCTCAAGGGCACTTGGTGTGGTCTGATTGGTATATTGGTTGTTCTAAATGAAGGTACTCGAAGTCTGCCCACAAAAACTTCCATTTTCTATCTTGGCCTCCGAGATTCTTTCGTGCTCTTTCTTGGCTCTGTAGACCGACCAGCGAGGCGTCCCTCCATATGTGGCTTAGCAGGCTCAGCATCAGTAACAATCTAGGCGGCTACCCTGTCTCATATGGGTTGAGAATGTTAGGTCGAGCACCTCCCTCGAGTTGGTGTGTTATCTCACTATGGCACCAATAACAGGGACAGGGGGCCCAGTCAGCGTACTATAGATTTAAACAAACGTAACCAATCCCAGACCCAACAGGGCAACGTTTTTTCCTTCCCTCGAACCAACAACTCCAGTTTTTCCCAAGTCTGAAGATAGATATGAATCCTCCGCCTCAGATGAGCGGATTATCTAATTTTTCCGCTTTTTGGGTATGTGTCTTTTCCGTTTCCCAGAGATGTGTGTGATCAAAGCCTTTCGGGCGGAATAATATATTACACCGGATTCTGGTATGGTAGCATCGGTAGAAAGCTCGTCCTGACCCGTGAACGGCCTTAGAAAAAGGTCTTTTGCACTTGGGTGACGACATAAGGTTTGACGAGCATTCTCGGGTGGTAGAATGGTGTTGGGACTATTGAAACTGTCGATCTCCAACTTGAAGGTGGGCGGGAGATAGATAAGGCCTGCAAGGGCACTGTCTAGTTCTCGACTCGATTATCTTGTATGAGCTGAGTGGTAGACCAATCCTACCATAACGAAAGGGGTGAGGAAGAAAAACAAAGATCAACCTACTACCAAAAGGAAAGGTGATACCCCGCTGAAGGCAGCAAGCACCATCCACTTGCTGGAACGAGGCCTTTCTCAACTCTTGGTCTATTGACGCTCTTCCGGTCAAGTCCTTGGTAACTTGACTCCACAGGGCTCATGCAAAAAAGCGACTGGGTTAGTTTGGCCTTTAAAGCTGACCGAAAGACGTTATACCTAACGAACTAGCGCAGCTGTGGGACTCTCGCTAGTATTGACCTCCTGGACTAGTACCGATGGTGGCTCCTCATCCGAGGAGTAATGCACCTGTAAAGGGAGGGCATTCAGTCCAGCATCCAATCAGCAGCTGGACTGGAAAATAGATACAAGAATGATTATAGAGTTCCCATCTTTCCCGATTGGCTCTGCTTTTCTCGAATGCAGGTATGAAACCAGGAAACTCGCCTTTTTTAGTAAATAAAGCGGAAACAAACCTGTGGGATAAGTCAGCAAATCACATCATATATCGGATATCGCATCGGAAAGAGAGATTGATTCTCCCTTCCGGGCAAGTCCTGAGGAACGTCGACTTGATAGTCTTTATCCCCACTGGGTAAGTGGGAATCTGATTCATTGATTTGATTGAACCTAGCGGGTAGCGCGCTACTTCAAAGCTTGCACCCGGCAACTCCTTCCACTTCTCCCAGGGACGGGGACTACGGCTTGACCTTCGGGGAAGAACTCCGTGGGACCCCTCCTTTCCTTCTAGGGCGCCTAGATAGTGAAAGGTTATCCCTTTGCAACGCTGGAAGCTAAGCAAAGTCACGAAGCTGGCTGACTACGCTCGAGCAGAGCTCAGGCCCGGAGGTGGTGGCTGAACTCGCCGCAGAGTTCAGGAGCGAGCAAGACTATCTTGGTGAATGCAATAAGAATCGGCTGCTTGCCGCAGCAGAGTGCTTTGCCCATGCTGCTATCCCGAAAAAAAAAGGGATTCGTGCTTGGATGTCGAGATCAGGGGACTCTATCCAATCCATGCGGCGAAATCTATTTGTGGTGGAACAAACTCAATCAATAAATATATATATCTATTTGTTTGCTTCGATACAAGAGATCGGCCCCGAAGCAAGGTATGGTGGGTGCCAGCAACTTCCGTACCGTACACAGATATAGATTCATTCTTCGTACCTGGTCCAACTTCACAACCCTTCGCGGGTTGGTCAGAAGTCAGTCTTGTTTGGTAAGACGGAATTGGACAAAGCAAAGAAAAGAGAGTGCTCGACCGGAACAACGGCCAACAAAGACCGTAATTACATAGATAACTGCTCCTCCCTTTCTCCGTCGTCTTTAAGGCTTTAAGGCGAACCGTATGGCGGCCGGAAAGAAAGACGACCTAACCTTCTCGTAGATGGTGTCAGTGAGAGCAACTTGAGTATCCCCCGTTGACCTTCTTTTTTAGATAGAATCTTCAATGAGTGGAAACAAGCAACCTTACTAATAAAGGTGCGCTTGTTGAGTAAGGCCGGCTTTCGAGCCCAAGCCCCTTTAATATGATGAGGAGAAGAGGGGCCGCCCTCTTTTCTGCACCAATCTTTATTTACTACGCTATTTCTTTTTTTTGGGTGTATAGCTCAGTTGGTAGAGCATTGGGCTTTTAACCTAATGGTCGCAGGTTCAAGTCCTGCTATACCCAAACCTACCTTACTACATGCTTTTCCCCCTTTACTTTTTAGTTTGAACTCGGACTCCCGACTAGCTATTCGGCTTCGAAAGAACTCTTAAAAGAAGAAGGATGCAGCGAGCGAGCCTGTTAAGCTGCGATTGAGCCTAAGTCATTTAGTTAATTGGCTCATTTAGTTAGATCTGAGGCCGGCATAGGCAGCAAGAGAAGAAAAGGCATAAGCTGAAGCATCTAAATAAGATAGGCACCTATAAAGGGTCCGGAAACCTGATGACCATAAAATCATACTTTCCTGCATGCACGTGAAGCTAAGCTTTCAATTGATCTGATCTTCGCGCTTTCATAAGCTTTCTATTGCTTGACGTTAGGGGACCTATACCTACCCTTGCTGCTATAGAG